CCTCGCGTAATTCTTCTGAATTTTGAATAGTCTTCAAGATCCTCTGTTTTCGATTATCTAATAAATCACTTAACACTCCCTTTCCAAAAAAAACCAACACACCAAGCACTACGCTTAAATTTATTAGATTTGTTGCAAAAATATCGGTATTAAACCCGAAACTCCCGGCGGATGGCCAATAACCCAAGGAAAGGAAAGAATCGGTTACATTTTTCATACGATCTCCTCTTTCTTATAGTTATAGATAGACTACTTAATTTATTTTATATTCTTTATTGTTTGTATTATTTTATTATGAATTTTCCTATTTCTAAATAGAAAATACAAAATTGAGTCAAAAAATATATTGATTTAGAAATGGATTTTAATGAATTTTTAAAAATTGGAAATTTCCAATTATTGGAAATTTCCAATAAGCCTGATACTTATTCGATTCGAATTAGGGACCAGGTGTTATACAGGTTAGTTGCGAAATACCTCGTTTGTTACAATTGGAATACTTCCTAAAAAAGTGAATCTATTGGACTAAGAGGGTAAAGAAAAAAGTGAGTTGGATCCTCATCATCAAACCATCGATTTCCGTAGGTTGTTGTTCCTAAGTAATTAGGAATTTAATTCTAGGAGTTAAATATTAAAAAAATTCGAAAAAACAAGAGCAGCAAATCCACAAAATAAACAAAAATATGTGTTTTTTGGATTAAACAAAAGGATTCGCAAATAAAAGAGCTAATGCTACAACCAGCCCATAAATTGTTAAAGCTTCCATGAAAGCTAGACTAAGCAATAAAGTACCCCGTATTTTTCCTTCCGCCTCTGGTTGTCTCGCGATCCCTTCTACAGCCTGTCCCGCAGCAGTACCTTGACCAACCCCAGGTCCAATAGAAGCAAGCCCGACGGCCAATCCAGCAGCAATAACGGAAGCGGCAGAAATCAGTGGATTCATGATAAGGTCCTCGCACCAAAACAAAAATAAAGAAATAGTTAATGATACAATCAACCAACATTCAATTTACAATTACAGACGAAATGGAAAGGCTTCTATTGAAATCCCTGTCTAAATTCACAATAGTAAGACAAATGAAATTAGATATATCTTTAGTTCATATATACCTAGTTAATGTCTAATATCACATATACATGTTTTTCCCCATACCGTAAACCAAATATTGTATCTTAAAGTCATCGGGATTCTCGAATCATTCTTCGAAAGATTCACAAGAGTTGTATTAATAGCGATTAGATTATATACACCTCGTTCGACCCCTCGTTCCTACGCAAACCAATCCGTTTTTTTTTTTTATCTCGTTTTTGGTAAACCCTTACTCTTCCGTTTTTATCATCCCACAGAGATAGGTCCGGTCCACCTATTTGTTAGGCCAAACCATTCTATAGAAATATTAAGTATTTGATTGATATAAATCCATGTAATTTAGTGTAATTTTGTATTTATTCAATTTTTTTTTTGGTCAATGGATGAATTGAATAAAATCAACTGAAATGAGAATCATTTTCTATACCATCTTTTTTTAATGGCACGTCGTAACCTTTTTTACAATTACTCTAGATCGTCTATATCTTTATTTCTACCTTATTTATATATTATTTATCTTCCCTAAGTAGATTTCCTTAAACGGCGCATACATTGGGTCAGGCTAAGCTAAAAAAGACTGTGTCGAAAACTAGTCAATGATGACCTTCCATGGATTCCCCTATATAAGCCGCAGCTAGGGTTGCAAAAATAAGAGCTTGAATACCGCTTGTAAATAATCCAAGGAACATGACAGGTATAGGAACTACTAAAGGTACTAAAGAAACAAGAACAACAACCACTAATTCATCAGCTAAAATATTTCCGAAAAGTCGAAAACTAAGCGATAACGGTTTTGTAAAATCTTCTAAGATGTTAATAGGTAAAAGGATTGGGGTTGGTTGAATATATTTACCGAAATAACCCAATCCCTTTTTTGTAAGGCCCGCATAAAAATATGCTACTGACGTGAGTAAAGCTAAAGCAACGGTCGTGTTTATATCATTTGTGGGTGCGGCTAACTCCCCATGAGGTAACTGTATAATTTTCCAGGGTAAAAGAGCCCCTGACCAATTTGAAACAAAAATAAATAGAAACATTGTTCCAATAAAGGGAACCCACGGACCATATTCTTCTCCTATTTGAGTTTTGCTCACGTCTCGAATGAATTCAAGGACATATTCAAAGAAATTCTGACCGTTAGTAGGAATGGTTTGTGGATTACGAACAGCTATAATGGCTGAACCTAATAAAATAGCAATTACGACCCAAGAAGTAATAAGTACTTGAGCATGGACTTGCAAACTTCCTATTTGCCAATAGAAATGTTGGCCTACTTCCACACCGGATATATCATATAAACCCTTTAGTGTTTTGATAGAACATAATAGAACATTCATATTACCCTCTGAAAGAAATAGAACTAAAAAAGGAATTATTTTGATTCAACCATCTTTTTTTGATTTGCCTACT